AACTATAAAACCGAGTCAAAGTGGATTGGCCCACACTCGCACTTCCACGTAATAACTCTACTAAAGGAGATCCTATTACAGGAATAGCGTCAGGTACGCCTGTTACAATTTTGACTGCCCAATAACCTATTTGGTCCCAAGGTAAGGAATAACCAGTTACACCAAAAGATGCAGTCAATACAGCCAGAACCACACCTGTAACCCAAGTTAATTCGCGGGGTCTTTTAAACCCACCGGTAAGATAAACACGAAATACGTGCAGGATCATCATTAGGACCATCATACTTGCCGACCATCGATGAACCGATCGGATTAACCAACCAAAGTTAGCTTCAGTCATTATGTATTGAACAGAAGAAAAAGCCTCAGTAACAGTCGGACGGTAGTAAAAAGTCATAGCAAATCCTGTAGCTACTTGTACTAAAAAACAGGTAAGCGTAATTCCTCCTAGACAATAAAATATGTTGACATGGGGAGGAACGTATTTACTAGTTATATCATCTGCAATCGCCTGAATCTCGAGACGTTCTTCGAACCAATCATACACTTTATTGAGATAGGTAAACCAAGAGGACTCCCCCTCCGAGAACCGTATAGGAGAATTTCATCTCGTACAGCTCAAGCAAAAGCACACAAAGGCTGATTGCAACGGGTATGTAATAGAAAGTTGGAAACTTCTTACTTTCTTTTTTGATTCAATCTTCTTTGACGAGACGAAAGAATAAAAAAATCCGACAACTCTTCTTTATGGTGATAGTGCCAAAACATCAAGTTGGCTCATTTGTCTTTATGGTGATCGTTAAAGGCCTCTTGAATCTTCTCGTTCCCTATATTTATTTTTCTTTTATTTTTATTTTGATTTGTATGTAATTCAGCTTTTGTTTTTGATAGGAATTATCTTGTTAAGACCCTATGAATTAATTAAAACCGCAGATTCATACTACACCCCCGATGATTATGATTCTCAAGAAAAACTTAAAGTTTCGCCCAAAGCTTCTCTGAGTAAGAACCATTGGATCATCACTTATTTAATGAATCGATAATCGATATCGATAATATAATAATGACTCAAAATCCAAAGCAAAGAAACTTTTGTTCTTTGCTTATGCTTAAAATAAGCATAAACAGGAGTTTCAAAGAAGAAAAAGCTTTTAATTTCGAATTTGCTAGCTTCTTATTCTTTGAAAAAGGTTTGGAGTCCGGCCACGGGGTCTAACTATTCAATATAAATCATAGTTCCACTATTTCATGATTTATTTCATATATTTCGTGTTTCAAATACTCGAATAAATATCCGACGAGGTAAAAACCTATCTTTATCAAGATGACAGATCGGTTCTCTGTACTAGCACTAGGATCAATTCTAACAAGTCACACACTCATATTCCGGAAATACAGAAACAAAAAAATTCCGCGGTCGAACTACCAAAATAGAATGGGGTAGAAATCTAAGCCCTAAATTAGTCACTTTAGAGTGAAAAGCCGAGACTTAATGATTCTTGTGGAGCTAATTCATTGAAATTCCGTCCAGTAAAACGGAAGAATTATAAATCTCCAAAATAATAGATAAGAATATTGCAAAAAGAGCCATTGCGACACCCATCAAAGGAGTAGTTCCCCATCCAGGAGCTACTTTACCATATTCCGAATTCAACGGTTTCAACAACCCCCCTAGACCTGTTTGTTTTGGACGTGCTTTTGAGCTCTCCTCAACGGTTTGTGTAGCCATAAATCTTATTGTAGTAATTGAGATCTGTTGACTTTGTATACTATTCTGTTGTAAATAAACAATCTTATCATAGATTCATTGTGATCTTGAAATTCTATAATAATGGAAACAGCAACCCTAGTCGCCATCTCTGTATCTGGTTTACTTGTAAGTTTTACTGGGTACGCCTTATATACCGCTTTTGGGCAACCCGCTCAACAACTACGAGATCCATTTGAGGAACACGGAGACTAATTGAAGTAATGAGCCTCCCTGGGGGCTCATTACTTCAATTGAGATAATGAAAAATCATTTCTTAGTTGGAACTTTCGGTGGTTCGCGAAAAAAGATCGCGAAAAAAATTATCCCGAGAGTCGAGACTAAGAGGAATGTATAAACCAATGCTTCCATAGGTTCGATCGTGGTTTACAATTATAACTTTCATACCTGTTTATTTTGAATCATCTCCCGGATAAACGGATAAAGAAAAAACAAGAGTCAAACAAATGGTAGTGATTCAAATTAGGATTTCTCTAATACCTTAACCTTAGGTAAAAGTAAAAAAACAAAAGATATTCCAGCAATGTTGTATCAGACGGCTTGTTTTCTTGTAGTCGGATCTCCTAGTTTTTGAAATACTCCAAATTCGACTTGCGAATCCAAATCTGGGTCAATACCCGCAAAAACATCTCTAAACAGGGTTCTAGCACCATGCCAAATGTGTCCGAAGAAGAATAGCAGAGCAAACGACGCATGTCCAAAAGTAAACCAACCTCGTGGACTGCTACGAAAAACACCATCAGATTTCAAAGTAGCACGATCTAATTCAAAAATTTCACCCAATTGAGCGCGTCTCGCATATTTTTTCACAGTAGCGGGATCGCTGTAACTGACCCCGTTAAGTTCGCCGCCATAGAACTCAACAGTTACACCGACTTGTTCAACACTATACTTCGATTCTGCCCTTCTAAAAGGAACGTCGGCTCTAACAATTCCGTCTCCATCTACCAAAACAACGGGAAATGTTTCAAAAAAAGTAGGCATACGACGGACAAAAAGTTCACGTCCTTCTTTATCTCTAAAGATGGGGTGTCCTAACCATCCAACAGCTATTCCATCCCCACTGTCCATCGATCCTGCTCTGAATAATCCCCCTTTTGCCGGATTATTGCCGATGTAATCATAAAAAGCTAATTTTTCAGGAATTTTAGACCAAGCTTCTGTTAAACTTTGATTTTCGGCTAGCCCAGCACTAACTCTTCGATATATTTCTTGCTGAAAGTAGCCCTGATCCCATTGATAACGAGTAGGACCAAATAATTCGATTGGAGTAGTTGCAGAACCATACCACATAGTTCCCGCAACAACAAAAGCAGCAAAAAAGACAGCAGCGATACTACTGGAAAGGACAGTTTCAATATTACCCATACGTAATCCTTTGTATAGACGTTGGGGCGGACGGACACTAAGATGGAATAGGCCCGCTAATATGCCCAAAGTGCCTGCTGCAATATGATGAGAGGCTATTCCTCCCGGAACAAAAGGATCAAAACCTTCCACGCCCCATGCTGGGTTTACAAATTGTACTTTTCCAGTTAATCCATAAGGATCGGACACCCATATTCCAGGACCATACAAACCTGTTACATGAAATACGCCAAAACCAAAGCACGCCACCCCTGAAAGAAATAAATGAATTCCAAAGATCTTGGGCAAATCCAAAGAAGGTTTTCCTGTACGTGCATCAGAAAATATTTCTAGATCCCAATATACCCAATGCCAAATAGCTGCCAAGAAGCACAACCCCGAAAACATAATATGTGCCCCGGCCACTCCTTCGTAACTCCAAATACCCGGATTCGTTACAGTTCCTCCTGTAATACTCCAACCGCCCCATGAATTAGTTATTCCTAAACGCGTCATGAAGGGTATAACAAACATACCTTGTCTCCACATTGGATCAAGAACGGGGTCAGAAGGATCAAAAACTGCTAATTCATATAACGCCATTGAACCGGCCCAACCAGCAACCAGAGCCGTATGCATTATATGGACAGCAAGCAACCGACCAGGATCATTCAATACGACGGTATGAACACGATACCAAGGCAAACCCATGGAAATACCCCTTTATGAAAGAAAAATAGACACTATGTAACTTTATTGCATTGGAAAAATGATGCTAGGGACCTGTGAATTCTCGTGAAGTAAGGATTACTATTTGTTCTATTCTATTGGTAATAATGGAACAATTCTATTTATAGGAACAAAGAGAAGCAGATCTATTCTATACCCGATAAGTATCAATACGCAATGGGTGGTTGAATCATTTTGTATGAGCAAATGGATCCCTGCTTGTTCATCATTCGACGGGTATATTTCTAATAATTTGTCGTTAGTCATTTTGACTTCCTTTATCAAAGAGCTTCTCCAATCTATAGATAAAATACGATATGCTAAAGACCAATATTATGAGGACAATAAACTAAATCTACTATTACGTTTTCACATCAAAGTAAAATAGATTACTTCATTTTTTTTTTCATTTAATGCCTATTGGTGTTCCAAAAGTACCTTTTCGAAGTCCTGGAGAGGAAGATGCATCTTGGGTTGACATATAGTGCGACTTGTCAGATATATTGGGTCATATGGGATTTCCCCATTCTCTCCCCCGATCGAGATATCCTCTGATTCGCCCAAGAAAAATTATCAAAAAATTGGAGCGTGAAGTGAAATTAGATCCATTTTAGGGGAATCCAGATTAACATTATCAATTAGAATAATTTATGGTTGACTTGATTGGACCAATCAAATTATCCAGGCTCCGTTTAGAAAAAACCCAACTTAGTAATATACCAACGATTGTTGCGTCTATTTCTAATTCGAAATTTTGTATTATCATATTATATATTTGACTAGGTTATTGATTGATACCTCATTCGAAATTCTCTTTTTTCCTATAATACTAAAAAAGAGGAATGATACCTGTTAATCAATTGAGTAAAACAGGATGAATGGGTCGAAAATTTGGCCGAAGACATGAAATCGATTCAACAAAAATTTGTAGCAAAAAGAAATGGTAGTAGGTACATTTGTCCTATATGTGCAAATCACAATCGGACCTATCTTTTTTACCTGGAGTAGAGCATAAACCTAAAAGAATTCAAGAGGCCCATTCAGGAACAAGAAAATGACATCGTGATGGAGGGTGGATCTCGATGAAAGAATACATCAATTGAGAAGTTAAATCAACGAGTTTAATGAATCTTTTTCTATTCGATATTAGAGTGAAATTCTAGTGAAAGGGGTACAAACTTTTCTTTCTTATAATAAAAAATCGAAGAAAAAGCTCCTTCGTTAGAAAGATTTTGCTTTTTTTTAAAAAAAAAAAAAGAGCAGGAGCTGAAATCTATTATATATTGAGTCTTTTTTTCATGATTCTTTTGACCCGTATGCATTAAAAGGTGCATGTACGGTTCCTAAGGGATACAATTTTATCCTAATCAACCGACTTTATCGAGAAAGATTACTTTTTTTAGGCCAAGAGGTTAATAATGAGCTCTCGAATCAACTTATTGGTCTTATGGTATATCTCACTATAGAGGATCGTAACAGAGAGCTTTATGTGTTTATAAACTCTCCCGGTGGATGGGTAATACCCGGAATAGCGGTTTATGATACCATGCAATTTGTGCCACCAGATGTACATACAATATGCATGGGATTAGCCGCTTCAATGGGATCCTTTGTCCTGGTCGGGGGAGAAATTACCAAACGTCTAGCATTCCCTCACGCTTGGCGCCAATGAGTTTTTTATTTGAGATAAAAAAAAGAAGTCTATGCCTTCGCCATATGAAATAAAAATTTTGAGTAATAATAGCATGGCATTTCGAATTCGATATGATAAAATTTTTTCTCAAAACATTCAATTATGTATCGAAAGAGCAGTATGAAATACTTAGTATTTCCGATTTGATCTATCGGAATCTCAGTGTCACAAACTTTTTTCACACCTAAAAGCTCTGAAGAATATTTACATTTAAGTTATGAAACATTTTTCCGTATTTTATTTGATCGGCTCAAAAAGAAACTTTGGGATTGCTGAATCAAAGACGGAATAAATATATAAAGCAACGGAACCATCATAGTATTTTGAATTCCTACAAAAAGAAGGGTGGTAATTGGACCTTTTTTCGATCTGGGTATGAGAAATCCTTAGGAAATTCCATTCGTGAGCCGTATGCAATACGCAAAAGATGCCTGTACGGTTCGATTTTTTCTTGTTAGTCTTTTTACCCCATTCGTCGAAACCCTTTTGTATGTTATATCACCAGGGTAATGATCCATCAACCTGCGAGTTCTTTTTATGAGTCCCAAACGGGAGAATTTATCCTGGAAGCGGAAGAACTACTGAACCTGCGCGAAACCATCACAATGGTTTATGTCCAACGAACAGGTAAATCTTTTTGGGTTGTATCCGAAGACATGGAACGGGATGTTTTTATGTCAGCAATAGAAGCCCAAGCTCACGGAATTGTGGATCTTGTAGCAGTTGAATGAAAATAGCAAGGATTTCAAAAAAATCCGCGATTTGATTGAAATTTTATTTATCGTCTTACCCGGTTCTTTAATATTCTATTAAATAGAAAAAATGCATAAGCATCCGGTTAGGAGCGATCTAAACCAGCTCAGTCTGTATACGATTCAGCATGCCAACTATTAAACAACTTATTAGAAACACAAGACAGCCAATACGAAATGTCACGAAATCCCCCGCTCTTAGGGGATGTCCTCAGCGCCGAGGAACATGTACTAGGGTGTATGTGCGACTCGTTCAGATCATGGGCTGGAACAAAAGAAAGGAACCAATAACAACCAGTAGTAATCCGTATGAATGATCAGTACCAATAAATAAATAAAATAGAATGAAATGCAAATTTTCCATTCACTGGCTAAAATCTATTGCGTATGAAATTTATGGTTTCCGTTGGTGCAAATCCAATAAGCTGAGAAGCAATTCCCCATTGGTAACAAATGGTTATTCATTAAGCGGGGGAAATCCTATTTATTATTTAAGAAGAAGAAATTTTATACTTCCAAGAACGGCCTAACAGGATCAGCTACCTAGCTAACCTTCAGAATTAAATACCGTTACTGTATAGGTAGATCTCATTATGAAAGACCTATTACTGGATAATTCATGGGTAGAGCCACACAACGGTGTGAACTATACAAGTTACCAAAAAAAAAAGAAGATGAAGGAAAGGGCTCCGGTGTATAGAGAGGACCTCACCGTTTAAGAAGTAACCATAGAAACGATGGAACCACTCTATTCTTTTTATATTTACTCTATATATCTATTTGACTATGTTATTGATATTAGATATCAATCAATTTCTTATTTTTAGACAGTACACTTTGAAATAAGAAAAAAATTGTGGTTGGGAAGGTTATAGTAGCAAAAGCCATTGGAATTTTTATTTTATATATCCGAAGAATCCGTTTTGTTATAAATAAATCAGTAAGGGGAAAAAGAATAACTGACAGACAGCAACTCAATTAGTTATTCATCAAAGTTTCATTTATTCAATGACTAGAATTAGACGAGGATATATAGCTCGGAGACGTAGAAACAAAATTCGTTTATTTGCATCAAGTTTTCGGGGGGCTCATTCAAGACTTACTCGAACTATTACTCAACAGAAAATACGAGCTTTAATTTCGTCTCATCGCGATCGAGATAAGAAAAAGAGAGATTTTCGTCGTTTGTGGATTACTCGGATAAATGCAGTAATTCGCAATAAAGGAGTATCCTGTAGTTATAGTAGACTAATAAATGATCTGTACAAAAGTCAATTGCTTCTAAATCGTAAAATCCTTGCACAAATAGCTATATTAAATAGGAATTGTCTTTATATGATTTCCAATGAAATATTGGATCCATTGGAGTAATTTGAATAGAATTCCCCGGAGAATCAACTCCGGGAAGGTAGAGTATAAAATCGGATAAGATTAATATAAAGTTCTTAAAATGAACAAAGGAATTAAATAAAAAATGATTTATTCTTCCCCGCTGCTTTTTTTTATTATGACACACGAATCAAATCCGGATTTTCCTATTTTTCGAACACAACACCAACCTACTTTTAGTTCGAATTGGAATTTTGATGCGATTGAAAAGTAAGCTAAACCTATTTATTTCTAGTTCTAAGACCTATTGTTTGAGCAGTCGACTCAGTTCTTTCAAACTGTTTCTCATTATTAAGAAAAGGTAACAAAGATAAAATACGAGCTTGTTTTATAGCAATAGTAATTAATCGTTGTTGTTTCAAGGTCAATTTATTTATCCGTCGTGACAATATTTTTCCTTGTTCACTAATAAATCGACTAATTAAACTCATGTTTCTATAATCAATTCGATCCCCCGATTGAATCGGGGGCAAACGCCTACGAAAAGATCGCTTCGATTTAAGAAAGGGTCGCTTGGATTTATCCATGGTTTGTTTATTCCTTTTCCCGAAATCCTATTTCGGTCGGATTTAAAATAAATTAGAATTAAAAAATAGGATTTGGTTTGTTTATATATGGGTTTATTTAAATTAGAATCTATATTTAGATATTATAATATATTATAATATGTCATTTTGACTGTTCCGTTTATTTTTTTATCTCCCCATGAGTCGTATGTTTGGAACAATAGGGGCAGAATTTTCTCAATTCCAATCGACTAGGTGTATTGTGTCGATTCTTTTGTGTAATATATCTGGAAATACCCCTTGAGTCTTTATTAACACTATTTTGAACACAACTGATACATTCCAAAATAATCGTTACTCGTACATCTTTACTCTTGGCCATGAAACTCCTTTGGATTTTTAATTCACTCAACTCTTCTATATTTTTTATCTAAAGACAAAAAAAAGAAAAATTAGAACGAAATCAAATTATGAAAGATTTCGTTACAATCAATAGATAGTAATTAATAAGTAATACAATTAACTATATTTCTAATCTAATTGTATTAGATTTAGTAAGGATCGTGTATGATACTATTGCCATAGACTGGCATTGCCTTTTCTTTTTTCACTCTATTAATTTGATTCAAACCTTAACCCTATTTTAGTTGTGATGGAATCGACTTTTATTCTTTCTCTTTCATCCCTTCTTGGAATTCTAAAAAGGGAAAAAAGAGAAAAAAGGGAGGTAAGATGTAGTTTTGGATATGGAATTATATCTCTACTCTTATTCAAACCCGCCCACGTCAATAACTAGAATGAAAAAAAAGGAAATGTCAGCGCATCTGGGAATAAACGATTGATCTCTATCAATAGACCTGCTAAAGATCCGAACCATATAGTACTTAGTACCGGTGCCACAGATAAATATGTTTTTAGATCTCGCATTGAAAATCCTCCTTCTTTATTCTATTGTAATACATAAGGCTAATACATGTATGATCAGATACATAGGGAGTTGCAGTTAAGGATTAAGGATCGCTTGGATTTGTACGCGGAATGCCTAATTCAAATTAAAATGGATAACAATTCCGTAGAAAATATTTGCCCTTTCTTAATAAAAAAAGAAAAGCCCTTTTCTTGAGCATTTCAAAAAAAAAAATGCATTTTCTTTTTTTATTATATGTGGTATAGGATATGAGACCAAAAAGAAGAAAGGGGCAAGATAAATGAATATATCAATGAAAAAAAACTGATATGGAAAACAAGGCAGGAATTCTCTACAATGACACTGTAGACCTATTGAAAGGGATGTAGCGCAGCTTGGTAGCGCGTTTGTTTTGGGTACAAAATGTCACAGGTTCAAATCCTGTCATCCCTACCTAGGACTTCTCCTCTGAGCATTAACAAGGGATCAGACCGATTAAGATGAAATTGGACATACATAATTTTTCATTTTTTCATACTATAAATGAAAGATTATGTATGTAAGATGTATTAGGTTAAAAAAAAAAAAGAAATCTTATTATGATAAGAAAGCGCTCTTAGTTCAGTTCGGTAGAACGTGGGTCTCCAAAACCCAATGTCGTAGGTTCAAATCCTACAGAGCGTGATTCCATTTTTGTTAGATTAAATAAATTACGCTGAAAAAGCTTTACTAACGCAAGCAGCTATCTCAATTTGATATCCTGGGGATTAAAGAAAAGGGGTGGGTCAAGAGACAAGAGATATTAATTAATCAAAAGTCCAACTGATCACCACGTTTGTATTGTAAAAATGCAGTTACGAATAATCCAGCTAAAGTAATAGGAATTAAACCCAAGACAATTCCAAAAAG